TAGCTTATCTTAATACTTACTTTTATAACTTTATTTATACATTTATACTTAAAATACTATAAAAATACTATTATTTTATAGTATAATTACTATATTAAAAACTATAGCAAAATTGCTATAATCAAGTAAAACTTTAATAAAATAAATAAGTATTTGAACCTTGAATTGTCCTATGACTCATATTCCAGAATATATCCTTTGAACGGGTCAAACAAAAAATAAAATTCACTATTTTTTTTCTTGCCCCTAAACTAGATTAAATCTTTAAATAATGGTAGACTGGATATGTATATGTAGCGAAAAAAAATAGTGATTTATTCCCATGGAGTATCCAGCAAGAAGAAGAAGATTGATGAAATTGGAAATATCGACAAATTCTTGCCTTGCGCGGGATAAGGAAATAAAAAAACCCACTTGTACAATTTAATCTATATCGAATTTAAATATCAGAATAGCTGATATAGTCGTCATTCAATGGGTTAGGTCCACTTACTTTTTCTTTATTTAAAATTTTATGCTGGGTTTGATAAGAACAACGGAGAAGTAAGAATACTTTGGTTTGGTAATTCATAATAGTGATTGGACATTTCATAAAAATAATTAGACATCTAATTCTAGAATATTCCTGTCAACAAACAACAATTTTAATAATTAAACATGAAAAAAACTACTCTCTCATTACAGGATAGGGTAGACTAGTTCTAATAACTACAATTATTAATTACTATTTATACTTATAGTAACTAATAATAATGAATTAATAATGTTTCATTTTTTAATAAACTTTCTAACTATAACTCGTAATAATAAAAAGTCATTATAATGGTGGTTACCATTTGCTTTTTTTTTTTTACAAATAAAAAGAATATCTCTATTCTACACCGAAAACGAAGACTAAAACTTTAGTTTAGTGAAAAAAGCCCCTTATCGGATTTGAACCGATGACTTACGCCTTACCATGGCGTTACTCTACCACTGAGTTAAAAGGGCCCTTTGTATTCAATTCATGAATTATAGCCATTTTCATTATGAGTCTACTGCACTGCATACTGCAAACAAATACAAATATAAATAATATATGTATATATCATGTACATATCATATACATAGGGGTTTCGTTTATATTTATAAAGTAAAGGATCAATTCGATTTACCCTCAAAAGGTGAAGCGGGTCAATTTTATTTTAATAATGCAATGAATTGTTTCAAGACCGACCCCGCCTGTTTCCTTTTACTGACCAATCAAAACGAGATTTACTCGATTGATACATGTACCAATCTGACACTGACATAGATTCAATAGATTTTATTGAATTATGTGATGAAGGTATTCGTACCCTGAACCGAATTTTTATAAAAAAGTAAAAAAGAGAATTTCTATCGTTTTTGAATTTTCTGACTTAATGTGAGATAGTGATATGCACGGCCTATTTTATCTGAACAATGAAGAAAGCAACGAGTTTTAAGTTAAAATTAATGAGTGAAGAAGAAAAGAAATTAAGTGAGTTTTTACACCCTTTTCTGTTATGCTGGACCAATCACTGCCCGAACGGACAGAATCCTATATCTCCTTTCGCTATATTCGCTATACTACGCTATACTATATATAGTATATATACTATAATATATATATATAGTATTTTATATAAATACAAATTAAATAAAATAAAGCAAAAAAAAAAAAAATAAATGAAAATTGGACGGTTCATTTATTCCCATCCAATAAAAAATTCTATGGAATCATAACACAAAAGTAGAAAAGAGTGTTCGGATTTAGTCATATCATTAGATTATATTGACAATTCCAAAAAACTATACATACTATCATTATAGTATGATGACAGTCGGGCGGATATGCCCCTATCGTCTAGTGGTTCAGGACATCTCTCTTTCAAGGAGGCAGCGGGGATTCGACTTCCCCTGGGGGTACTACGAAAGTAAGTTGATTATGGATTATCCATAAGCCTAGAATGAATTCTTCCTGGGTCGATGCCCGAGCGGTTAATGGGGACGGACTGTAAATTCGTTGGCGATATGTCTACGCTGGTTCAAATCCAGCTCGGCCCAAAAATTCGCCGCTCCATAAATATGATATAACCAATGATATAAGAAATTTGTCCTCCATAAAAATGGAATCCTTCTCTTTTACGGATCAAGCATTTTTTCTTATGTATCCATGTTTTTCTGATTCATTCTGATCTTTCTAAGACTCTAGATTGGTAATACATAATCAAAGATTATGAAAAGAAAAATAGTTTTTTCTCGTTGAAAGGTTGATTATCCATTTTTGGCACTAAAAAAACATGGGTTACTAGTAATCTGTGTTACTTTGACTATAGTCCATATCTCTGTGTTACTTTCAGTATAGTCCATATCTATGTGTATATAATATCAGTTAGTATATCATTCATGTCTCTCTTACAACACGACGAAGAAAATAAAATGGTTTTTTAAAACCATTAAGAATAAAACCATCAAAAATAAAACCATTAAGAATATGTATACCATACACCTCGCTGGGATTGTAGTTCAATTGGTCAGAGCACCGCCCTGTCAAGGCGGAAGCTGCGGGTTCGAGCCCCGTCAGTCCCGAACTAGGATCCGATCCGTTAAATAAATGGATAAATTTATTTAACGTGAAAAAAGAAATAGGGAGCAAGAGCTAATACCCAGCGGGATCCCTATTTCTTTTGTTTTTATTTCGTATTTATCATCAGACAAATACGGGAATTTCCATTTCTTTCATTAGTGCCGATTGATAAGAGAGAGACATAACATAATAGTTAGATTCGTACAATCGGTAGTATTCTTATATTTACTTTACTATTTGAATTTAAGAGATACTTGTCCACTTTTGTTTTTCAATATTCTTGATGAATAAAATAGAAAAGAGTACCCCTTTTTACCGGAGTACATATGCAAATTGTATTCGTTTATTGTACGAGACACAACGAACTTAACATAAGTGCCTCGACAGAGTACTCGTCAGGGTAAATGAAAACCCTTTTGAGCTCCAACTTTTTTTTTTGTTTTTTTGGGGGGGGTATCCTCAATGACTAATTGGAAACAATCTATCTCATTTTCATTCAAATAAACTAAATTGCACACTCAATTTTTTATGTATGCCTTCCAGTTCCAGTTCCAATTGAAGGAAGAAATACTAATAAAATAAAAGAGGAGAACGAGTAACACTCCTTTTTTATTTTATTCATTGAAATTATATTCGATTTTTTCTACTTAACTCGTCCTTTTTCCATCTCACTCCTACTCTTTTCTTTGGATCTGTGTATCATCCATAGAATACCATACTAGTCATATAATACCTCATAATTGTATGTATAAGTATAATATAACGAAGGAGGAATATATAGGGAAGACGATAGGGTTGGGTTATTTATAGAAAAGAAAAAGTGGAAAAGGATGTAAATTTCCTGATCCAATAAAGAATCCTTTTTCAGATTTAGTATAGATAAAGGATCTTACTATGTTATACTATTCAATTCTCGACGATGAATTTATTTGATAGATCATATATTGTTATTCATAATACTGATCCGATTCAGTATCATCAGGATGCAATTCATCCCATTGAATTTACAGGAATCCAATTTCTCATCTCTATGGGATTAGATCCCGAGTTATTGCGAAGTAAAAAAAAAATGAGATTGATTATGGAAGTAAATATTCTCGCATTTATTGCTACTGCACTGTTCATTCTAGTTCCTACTGCTTTTTTACTTATCATCTACGTAAAAACAGTCAGTCAAAATGACTAATTTGATTGAAACTTGAATTATTATTTCTTATCAATGATTGAAGAAAGGAATTCAAACTTCAAGTCTTAAACGAAATGATCTGGCTGGAATCATAAGTATCTGAGATAGTAGTATCTCTAAGCCTAGATAGTATGGTATAGTTATATACTATTATATAGTATATATTATCATATTCATTATTTTCATAGAAAATTGTATTGTATACGGATATAGACTTTTTCCTATAAAAAAGCCCATATCTAGATCAATATACAATATGTATGGTATGTACATGGATTAGATGTATATCTAAATAGTACATCAAAATAGCAGCCCAATTCTTTTTTTTTTTAGATTTCCCACCACAAGAAGCTATTGCTTGATCCATTAACAGAAAACATGATCCGCGGAGTTCTATTCTATGATAATTTATTCAGATTTGTAAAAGGGAATAGGTTAATAGAGTAGAGTAGACTCCATTCCATTTTTTATGCTTAAGACATGAGATGAGTCAAAAAAGCATAAAAAATGGAGAGGAGTCTAAAAGAAAGGTGAAATACACGATACGTGAATCGTGCAACGAAAGAAGGATCTAATCTTCTTATGTGTAGAACCTCTTTTCTTTGGTTTGGACAACAACTAGTCACTTCCAATAGAAAGTATGTATTGCCATAATCTAATTAGATTAGCGGAACGACTTTATGTTCTCTTAGAACAGTAAAAGTAAAAAAAGAGGGAAACAAATAAAGAAAAAAATAAAAAACCCATTTCTGGTTTTTGTTCATTGTAATATCCATAATTCTGGTAAGAACTGGTTTATTAAAATAGAATGTTTAGGAAGAATCCGGTTGAAAAAATTTTCCTATCATGCGTAGATTTGAGTTTCGAAATAGAACTATAGTAAAGTAATCATTCATTGTTTGATCGAATGGTTATTATTCATTATTGTATTTTCTTATTCATTACTGTATTTCAGTATAATTTTGAAACAGAGACATTCTTAAAAAAGAAAAAGCTTCGCAAAACGCTCAATTAAACAATTCATACAATTAAATTAAAAAACTAGTAGTACCCCTCCCTAAAGTCCACTCCTTCCCCATACTACAAGTGAGAGGGAAAATGTAAAGACTACCATTAAAGCAGCCCAAGCGAGACTTACAATATCCATATGAATTATGTCTCCTATCTCTATGAAGGAATTATTTAATTATTGATCAATAATCATAGTGGAATTAATGGTGCAGAGTCAAAATATAATTCTGACTTAAAGCTATTAATGAACCAATCCAATGAATCTACTTGTAACAATATTCTAAGATTTCTGGTAGAATTTTGAAGTATAAGTATTAAGTACAGATATGATACACATACCTTTTCTTGAAAAATTAGATAGCAAAGGAATACTTCTATCCTAATGAAATGAAACATGTGGGAATACTAAGACCTATTGTTTGTTACCCTTTTTTTTCGACTTTTACTTTACTCTATAAAAATAAGAGTTGACCGACTATCCTGATTGAATGTTTGATTACTCAGAGACCCTCGTGAGTCTGGATATAAAGTTTCTTCAATCCTTTCCACAACTCTTAAATGGATTTCCCATCAGCCTATCCAATCTAATTCCAGATGGAGTCAGTAGACACAATTTTAGTAATGGTAGTAAAAAATAATTAGGAATTCTTGATACTCTTTCGTACAATCTCTTCTTCAATCCTAGGAGAAAAATGGATTGTCTTTTAGGAACCTTTGGATACTTTCGACCTCTGATTTTCGTCGTTCTGAATTTCTGAATTCCAGAATTGACTCTCGCTATTTTTTTTTAATAGTGAGAGTCAATCATATTACTAAGTAAGACTCACTTCATCCCTATTTGTATCGGTTTGAGTCACACCCAAGGACCAGATTTTGAGAAAAAAAACTATCGATAGGCTTATACTTCTCCGGCTCCGGGGAAAAAATTCGTCGAATTAAATCAGTAGAATAAGAAATCCCCCGTTTTTTGTTGATCAGGCGACACCCAGATTTGAACTGGGGATAAAGGATTTGCAGTCCCCTGCCTTACCACTTGGCCATGTCGCCAAATCCGATCCAAATCTCAAAAAAAATATAAAATAGGTAAAAAAAGAGTATTCATCCATATTCTTTTACTAAGATTCTATTACTAATTCTTTTCTTTTTTTTATCCAATCCAATTATTCTCTTCGATTGGTTATCACACCCCTTAAAAACTCCCCCTTCTCTTTCCATTGAGAAGGTAAAAAATGGATTTTCGGTCACAGACTGAAAAATTTAGTGCAAATTGGAACCATTAACTATTTTTTTTTGAATTAGTGAAAAGTTCTTCAATTTGTATCTCAAATTATTGCCTTTCCTTACTGGCATAACAAATTAATTTAAATATAACAATATATATGATATGTGTATATGTAAACCCACACCCCAAAAACAAAAATTGTTACACATATACCGGGACCGGGACGAGTCTTTTTTATGTACATATCCCATATCCTTCCTTATAGGGAATCGTCGTGTTTTTTTTTTTGTTTTCTATAATACAATAGAAAAAGTAGAAATTATGATATGGTGTGACCTGACTTCTGTTGCCACAAGCAAAATTGCTATAAAAAAAAAGATGAGATGAGATATGTGGATAGGTGGATAGCTATACCGGCATATACTTTACTTAGGAAATATTATTCCTATTATGCAATTCAATCATATTCCATAAATCTATATATTATATATAGTAAAAGTAAAAAAATCCGTAATTTTTTTTCATGTTGAAAAAAAATTAACTTTAACTAAAGGGGAAACCATATTACTACTGGCTTTCTTTATCTCATTCATAGAGATTCGATTTCATTCTGAATCTATTTATTTTTTTGGTACCCAATCAATCTAATCGTATTATCATAATAATAGGTAGAAGTTGGATGAATTTTTATATTCTATATAAGACTCCATAAGTGTAAGTGGCGGAATTATTCTGGGAATGCTTTATAAATTCATTTCCATTTGTACCTGTCGCAAATTCGAACTTGTCTTGCGTCGAAAATGCTCTTCATTCCTCTGTCTCATTTCCGTTCTCATACGTATAAAGTATATTTACGGGGTTGTCTAAAATTTCATGTGATTCAGTAAACAGAATATACATTCCATCATTGCGAAATCGAACCATATGGATCGATAAATAGTGAGCTAATAATGGGATTTTTCGATAAAGGGGAAACTGAAAATTAAGATGCTCTGGAATGATGGAAATGAGGGAATGTCCACAATACCTGGATTTAGTCAGATCCAATTTGAGGGATTTTGTAGGTTTATTAATGAGGGCTTGACGGAAGAATTTCATAAGTTTCCGAAAATTGAAGACACAGATCAAGAAATTGAATTTAAATTATTTGTAGAAAGATATCAATTGGTGGAACCCTTGATAAACGAAAGAAATGCTGTGTATGAATCACTCACATATTCTTCTGAATTATATGTACCCGCGGGATTAATTTGGAAAACCGGTAGAGATATGCAAGAAGAAACCATTTTTATTGGAAACATTCCAATAATGAATTCCTTGGGAACCTTTATAGTAAATGGAATATACAGAATTGTGATCAATCAAATATTGCAAAGTCCTGGTATTTACTACCGTTCAGAATTGGACCATAACGGAATTTCTGTCTATACCAGCACCATAATATCAGATTGGGGAGGGAGATCAGAATTAGAGATTGATAGAAAATCAAGGATATGGGCCCGTGTGAGTAGGAAACAAAAAATATCTATTCTAGTTCTATCGTCGGCTATGGGTTCGAATCTAAGAGAAATTCTGGATAATGTTTGTTACCCTGAAATTTTCTTGTCTTTCCTTAATCTGAATGATAAGGAGAAAAAAAAGATTGGGTCAAAAGAAAGTGCTATTTTGGAATTTTATCAACAATTTGCTTGTGTAGGCGGGGATCCGATATTTTCTGAGTCCTTATGTAAGGAATTACAAAAGAAATTTTTTCAACAAAGATGTGAATTAGGAAGGATTGGTCGACGAAATATGAACCGTAGACTGAATCTTGATATACCTCAGAACAATACATTTTTGTTACCACGAGATGTATTGGCTGCTGTGGATCATTTGATCGGAATGAAATTTGGAATGGGTACACTTGATGATATGAATCACTTGAAAAATAAACGTATTCGTTCTATAGCGGACTTGTTACAGGATCAATTTGGACTGGCTCTTGTTCGTTTAGAAAACGCAGTTCGAGGAACTATATCTGGAGCAATTCGTCATAAATTGATACCGACTCCTCAAAATTTGGTAACTTCAACTTCATTAACAACCACTTATGAATCGTTTTTTGGCCTACATCCTTTATCTCAAGTTTTGGATCGAACTAATCCATTGACACAAATTGTTCATGGGCGAAAATTGAGTTATTTGGGTCCTGGAGGATTGACGGGTAAAACTGCTAGTTTTCGGATACGAGATATTCATCCTAGCCACTACGGACGTATTTGTCCAATTGATACGTCCGAAGGAATCAATGTTGGACTTATTGGATCCTTAGCCATTCATGTGAGGATTGGCCATTGGGGATCCATAAAGAGTCCGTTTTATGAAATATCTGAAAGATCAAAAAAGGAGGCACAGATAGTTTATTTATCACCAAATAGAGATGAATATTATAGGGTAGCAGCTGGAAATTCTTTGGCCTTGAATCAGAGTATTCAGGAAGAACAGGTTGTTCCAGCTCGATACCGTCAAGAGTTCCTGACTATTGCATGGGAACAGATTCATCTTAGAAGTATTTTTCCCTTCCAATATTTTTCTATTGGAGCTTCTCTCATTCCTTTTATCGAGCATAATGATGCGAATCGGGCTTTAATGAGTTCTAATATGCAGCGCCAAGCAGTTCCGCTTTCTCAGTCCGAGAGGTGCATTGTTGGAACTGGACTGGAACGTCAAACGGCTCTAGATTCGGGGGTTTCCGCTATAGCCGAACACGAGGGAAAGATCATTTATACTGATCCTCACAAGATTATTTTTGCAAGTAATGGAGACACTACTATAAGTATTCCATTAGTTATCTGTCAACGTTCCAACAAAAATACTTGTATGCATCAAAAACCTCAGGTTTCGCGAGGTAAATGCATTAAAAAGGGACAAATTTTAGCGGACGGTGCGGCTACAGTTGGTGGAGAACTCACTTTAGGAAAAAACGTATTAGTAGCTTATATGCCATGGGAAGGTTACAATTTTGAAGACGCAGTACTAATTAGTGAACGTTTGGTATATGAAGATATTTATACTTCTTTTCACATACGGAAATATGAAATTCAGACTCATATGACAAGCCAAGGACCTGAAAGAATCACTAGGGAAATACCACACCTAGAGGCTCATTTACTCCGCAATTTAGACAGAAATGGAGTTGTGATGCTGGGATCTTGGGTAGAAACAGGTGATATTTTAGTAGGAAAATTAAGACCTCAGACGGCAAACGAATCCTCGTATGCTCCAGAGGATAGATTATTAAGAGCCATTCTTGGAATTCAGGTATCCACTGCAAAAGAAACTTCTCTAAAACTACCTATAGGCGGAAGAGGGCGCGTTATTGACGTGAGATGGATCCGGAAAAGGGGGGGTTCCAGTTATAATTTAGAAATGATTCGTGTATATATTTCACAGAAACGTGAAATCAAAATAGGTGATAAAGTAGCTGGAAGACATGGGAATAAAGGTATCATTTCCAAAATTTTGCCTAGACAAGATATGCCTTATTTGCAAGATGGAACACCTGTTGATATGGTCTTCAACCCATTAGGAGTACCATCACGAATGAATGTGGGACAGATATTTGAATGTTCGCTCGGGTTAGCGGGAGATCTGTTAAAAAGACATTATAGAATAGCATCTTTTGATGAGAGATATGAGCAAGAGGCTTCGAGAAAGCTAGTGTTTTCTGAATTATATGAAGCCAGTAAGCAAACAAAAAATCCATGGGTATTTGAACCGGAATATCCGGGAAAAAGCAGAATATTTGATGGAAGAACAGGAAATCCTTTCGAACAACCTGTCTTAATAGGAAAGTCCTATATTTTAAAATTAATTCATCAAGTTGATGATAAAATCCATGGACGTTCTAGTGGACATTACGCACTTGTTACACAACAACCCCTTAGAGGAAGGGCAAAGCAAGGGGGACAACGAGTAGGAGAAATGGAAGTTTGGGCTTTAGAGGGATTTG